AATTGCATATTCAAGTCACTGATGCATTACATTAATTATATTCATTCCATAATAATATAATATTTAGAATTCGAATAATTATATTATAATATAAAAGTAAAAGCGGGTAGCGGGAATCGAACCCGCATCGTTAGCTTGGAAGGCTAGGGGTTATAGTCGACGTTGATTCATCATTTTTAACGTCTCTAATTCAAAACTGAACGTGAAACTTTGGTTTCATTCGGCTCCTTTATGGAAGATGGATAAATTCCCAGATTCAGACATGAACAAAAAAAAAAAATTCCACCCATAACATCTATGTCAGCTTTTCTGTCTGAATGTATTCAGAACAACCCGCTTTCTAGAGGATCCCTATAGAAAAGAGGGTGGTTATATTATCTTTCTAGTTACTTCGTTCTCTATTTCTATTTGAGAGAATCCTTAGGAAAAGCATTTTGTTTCCACCGAGCTAAAAAAATTTTTCGATGTCTCTAGTAAACCAAAGTCATTGTTTAATAGCTATTTTGCTTCAATTTTCCTAATACAAATAAAAATTAAAGATTTAGTTACGATTAGAAATAAACCTTCTATCTTTATCCATGGATCCTTTACTCATACTCATTCAATTAGAAGTATTGATCCAATAAAAAAATTATGTTTCGTAATCTCATAATCCAATTTTTCAATTTTTAATTGATTCTTGGATACAAATCACGAGAATGTATATTTTTCCTCGAATTTTTCATTGAGAGGTAAAAGGATTAAATCCTTTTAAGAAATAAAGTTTTTGATCGGAATGTAATTGTAATATTAATCAAACCGAAAGATCCCTTAACTCTATAAGGGATTATAGAACGAATCACACTTTTACCACTAAACTATACCCGCTACAATCCTATTATTGTACATAAATGAACCTTTTGTCGAACCAGAAAATTTGTCGTAATAAAAAGTCAAAAGAAAAAATACGATCATAAAATAATCACGAAAATTAGAGCATTTACGTGTTGTATCAGAGAGCCTACTGAAATTAGTAAAAGAGAATTCATTAAATTTAACTAACTAAATAACAAGTGTTTTTTGCCAGAGGTTTTTGATATAGACGTCTCAACAAAACTACTTAAGCCATAACATACATGAAAATAAATTGTGCAAGAATTCACAGTTCCTTTTTTATTATTTACTTTATTCCTTTTAGTGAAAGTAAATAAATAAATTTAAAAAATTAAGATAAGAAATCACACTTTGATTCGATATCATTTGATTCTATATCATAGAATATAGTTTTTTTTCAATCGTAATAACAAGCAAGTGTTTTATTTTTTTTTTTTTCAAATTAAATATTAAATAAAAAATTAAATTTATGATTCGTTGGAACAAAAAGGGCGGGCCCGGCCTGGTCAGTACTTAGCCGGGCCGTGGAACTAAAAAGCCCCTTCGGATGAAAAATAAGATTATGAAAAGGCTTTTTCAAACCTTATTTTTTATAATGTAACATAGTATTATCCTTTTTCAATTGGGAGGAGAGATGGCTGAGTGGACTAAAGCGTCGGATTGCTAATCCGTTGTACGAGTTTTTCGTACCGAGGGTTCGAATCCCTCTCTTTCCGTTTTTGTTGATAGCTTGGTATTTTCTTTCGAATTTTTCGCGAGCTCTTTTTATTTTTTAATAGTTAAAGATGTGTAATAGATAAAATCCTACTAAGAACATTTAAAAATCAAGCAAGTAAAAGAAAAACCTTCTTTTTTATTCTTCACGTCCAGGATTACGTCCTGGATCATTAGACAGGAATCCGAAGATAAAAAGAGAAACAAAGAATATCACTACCGTGTAAACAAATAGTTTGAGAGTAAGCATTACATAATCTCCAAGATTTTTTTTAGTAAAAAAGAGAATAGATTCTCCGTTTTTATACCGCATACCCTACTATTTTTATTTTAAATTTTGACACCAAGAAATGAAGTGGGGTGATCCCGATTTATCGCGGTTGTACAAGAATTACAATATTTGAATTGAGGGTGTAAGACTTATCTGATCTTATCAATTCTTAGAATTTTTTTTCAATAAATCATGAATTTGTCTAGACAGTATTAAAGATATCATCGAAAACTTACAGCAGCTTGCCAAACAAAGGCTAAGAGAAAAAAAAACAGGGGTATTACTGGCATAACATCTACGATTGGATTTAAAAAAGCGTAGGCCTCGGGCAATTTGGCGACGAAAAAATGACTTGAATAAAGAGCAGAATTAAGACAGATCAAACTAAATATATTAAGCATAACAAACATTTTGTTCTTGAGGATAATTGTATTTTATTTATTTTGATTGAGTTATTAATAAATCGAGTTTTTTTATTGTTTTAAATTTTAAATATATTATAAATATGTTATTATTCATAGAAGAGAAAAATGAATAAAAAGAAAATAAGATAGGCCAAAAAACTTTCTTTGATTTGAACTCACCCAATCAAAAATCCTTCAATTCTCAAATCAAAAGAGAATAGAATAAATCATACTTTCATACAATATCTTAATTGAATTATATGTAATGATCAATAAATTAAGTTTAATTCTATGTCGGCATGTATAAAAATTCTAAATTCTAGTAATCTATTTTATAGATATTTACCCTGGAGTTGACGAACAACCAGTACTAATATTAGTGTTTATTAGTGTCGACTAGAAATGGGGCGTGGCCAAGTGGTAAGGCAACGGGTTTTGGTCCCGCTATTCGGAGGTTCGAATCCTTCCGTCCCAGAGCATACCTGACCCATGATCATTTTCTTTAATATTTTTAAAATAGATAATAAAATATCTATCTATATCATAATAAAATATATCAAAATAAAGATTGTCTTTTCAAACAGTCTTCCGTTTAAGAGTATAATATTGGTATAGAATTGGTATAGAATGTGATTCTTGTTTCTTTTTGTTTTAATATGAAATATGAATCATATCTTTTTCACAAATTGAATCTAGTTCAAATAACACGCATATGAAATTTAATCTATTTGTGATTTGTAAAATATTACTATATTTACAATATGAAATATGAAAAAATAACAACCCCAATCTTCACCCTTTCCTTACATCAGTCTTTTTTTTTTATCTATCTTTTTTTTTATTAATCATTGATGGGTTAATCCAATATGGATTTATCTCTCTCTTCTGATGATAAAATAATGATAAAAAGCGAATGGTCCTTACTCTAAAACCTTATGCAAAATGCAAATAATGATATCGGGTAGTAAATTATTCAATCAATTAAATCTTTTGAATGATTGCTTATGAGTTCTTGGAAGTGTTAAATTGTTGAATTTATCCTATCATGAAGATAGGGATTCAAAATAACTTGTTTATTCGTGTTTATTTATTCGTGTTATGCTAGTTATAATTATTTAAATAATAAAAAAAACAATAAAAATAATTATAAAGAATAAACAATGGGGTAAAATTGATTGAATTCTTGCCGAGACTTCTTCATAAATTATCCATTCTTGATATAGAAAAAAAGTATAGATTACTATGTACCGATCGAACCGATGATTATTCACGATTCCATAATTGAATCAATTACATACTGGTTCCAAACCAAAGGAATGTTATGGTAAAACTTCGTTTAAAACGATGTGGTAGAAAGCAACGCGCGACTTGAAGGACATGATCAGCTGTGGATTCTTACATCCACCATTTTTTTATATTTTATATAGGAATGAAAGTGCTCTTGGCTCGACATCATTTGTTCTGTTCCACTGGAACTCTCATTTTTTGAGTGTTGTGATGTAATATAGTACACGATGGAGCTCGAGTAGAAAGTATTGATTCTCAAGGGCAAGAATCTAAGGTTAGTATCGATCAATAAATTGTAACAACTTCGTAAGTATATTTTCGAGATATAAATCTAAAGTATCCAATTCGAGAAAATTGAAAAGTCAAATTTTTTAAAATTGGTAAAACTCTTTCGATCAAATCAAAAGTAAAGTGTAGGAATCAACCATTTGTATGATTCTTCGATAGAAATAAATCCCAAAAAATGGTATGTTGCTGCCGTTTTGAAACGATTTAAAGATCACCGAAGTAATGTCTAAACCTAATGATTCAAGGCAAAGATAAAGATCCTGGAACAAGTAAACACCCTTTTCAATTGTCTCAACAACTAGATCAGAATGAAGAATAAAAATAGATTCTAAAGGAGACAGACAAAAAAGGGGTTAGAGACCACTCAATAAATGAAATACCTAAAAGGTTTTTTTTTGAGTTATTTTAGAATTATTCAACTTGAGTTATGAGGGTGCAAATTTCAAATACAATTTTTGGTTGGGGAAAAATAAGAAAAAAAAGTACTTAAATCAATAATCTAATTAATTTGATGATTTTATGGATATATTTTATATTCGAATTCTATATATAGACATCACATAATTTCGAATTTTCTCGAGCCGTACGAGGATAAAACTTCTTATACGTTTCTAGGGGGGGGTATTGTTCATCTATCCCAATGAGCCATTTATCGAATCGTTGCAATTGATGTTCGATCCCGACGAGAGGGAAGAGATCTTCGTAAAGTGGGTTTTTATGATCCGATAAAGAATCAAATCTATTTAAATGTTCCTGCTATTCTATATTTCCTTGAAAAAGGCGCTCAACCTACAGGAACAGTTCATGATATTTTAAAAAAGGCGGGAGTTTTTACGGAACTTCGGCTTAATCAACAAACAAAATTCAATAAAATTAATGAAATATAAAAAAAGCAGATGTGGATGATTTGTATATACCTTTGTATAACCTTTTAGTTTCTTTGCTATTTCCTCTTTTGTTATATTCATATCATACTTACATATCATACTTAATTTATTATTGTTACTGTAGAGTAGAATGTTGTCTTTTATAATGACAAAAATCTATTTTTTTTCTATCAAATTTTATTTATATCAATAAAATAGATAGAAAAAGATCAAGTGAATAAATAAAAATAATAAATGAAGTATCCGGTTTATAAATATAAAATTTTCAGATTACTGTTAATGAGGTGGTTTTCGGTGGAACTCTAGAACAAATAAAAAAACACAAAGGATTAAACTTGTTTATTTTACTTTTGACTAAACCTCATTTTTTTTCTACTTTTTCCCCTATCTTCCTTAATTTCTTCTTCCCCCAATATTGTATATAAATATTCTATATATGTAGTGCCAATCCAACACAAGTCCTTAGTTTTTTTTTATTAAAATCGATTGAAATTGGAATTATTATATTAGTTCTATTTCTAATTTGTTTTCTCTTTTGTATTCTTTTCTCAACATTCATATTGACAACAGTGTATCAAATAAATATAATCCGATCGTGGATAAAAGGATCCATTTATATCTCCGTCCCATAGATTTTATTTCAGTCAAACAATGGTCTCTTGTATTTTATGTGATACAAGAAGTCTTTTTTTGATTAAGATTAAAATCAATAAAAATCTATATATACTAATTAATTAAATATACTAATTAATTAATCGATAACATAAGAAACAAGGGGCGTTCTATAAATATTTTACTTTAATCCCTATTTTTATCTGATAATTTTTTGCAGTTTCATCGGATCTGTTCATTTTTATTATGTTCAAAATATAAATATAATCAATTATAAATGAAAAAATTTTTGCTATTTTAATATTTTGATTGGTTTTGATTGCGTTGTGCAATTCCATTTTTTCATTTATTGGGATTCCGATTGTATCTACACATTCTAATTATTTTCTTTTTATTTGGGTTGCTAACTCAACGGTAGAGTACTCGGCTTTTAAGTGCGGCTAGCATCTTTTACACATTTGTATGAAGCAACAGATTCGTCCATACCATCGGCAGAGTTTGTAAGACCACGACTGATCCTGAAAGGAATGAATGGAAAAAGCAGCATGTCGTATCGATGGATAATTCTGAGAATATTTCATTCTTAACGAATAGGTCCAAACCTTTATTTTAATTATTTGAATTCTTGGCGTGTAATAAAATAAAAAATGAATTGGGTCGAGTGAATAAATGGGTAGAGCCCTAACTACGGTTCCAATTATAGGGAAACAAAAAGTAATGAGCTTCCGTTCTTAATTTTTGAATGATTGCCCGATCTAATTAGACGTTAAAAATATATTAGTGCTTAATGCGGGAAAGACTTTTCCCGTGAGTGGATTAAAAATTTCTTATGAGTCCTAATTATTAGCTATTACCCATTATAGGGTAGAGATAAATGTGTAGAAGAAGGCAGTATATTGATAAAGATTTTTTTTCAAAATCAAAAGAGCGATTGGATTGAAAAAATAAAGGACTTCGAACCGTCTTGTTACCCTAGAATGAACATAAATCAATTAGATGTAAAAAGAGAGGTTAGAGAGTCTGTTGATGAGTCTTACTTGTTTCCGAGGTATCTATTCTTTTTGTATCGTACTATAATACCTTGTTTTGACTGTATCGTACTATGTATCATTTGATAACCCAATAAATAACCTATTTCTTTTATGGTTCAAATCTAATTTAAAATGGAAGAATTTCAAGGATATTTAGAACGAGATGGATATCAGCAACATGACTTCCTATACCCACTTATCTTTCGGGAGTATATTTATACACTTGCTCATGATCATGGTTTAAATAGATCCATTTTGTTGGATAATGTAGGTTATGACAATAAATCTAGTTTACTAATTATAAAACGTTTAATTAGTCGAATGTATCAACAGAATCATTTGATTATTTCCGCTAATGATTCTAACCAAAATCCATTTTTGGGGTACAACAAAAATTTGTATTCTCAAATGATATCGGAGGGATTTGCAGTCATTGTGGAAATTCCGTTTTCCCTACGATCAGTATCTTCCTTAGAAGCGACAGAAACCGAAATCGTAAAATCTTATAATTTACGATCACTTCATTCACTATTTCCTTTTTTAGAGGATAAATTCCCACATTTAAATTATGTATCAGATGTACTAATACCCTACCCCATTCATCTGGAAATCTTGGTTCAAAACCTTCGCTATTGGGTGAAAGATCCCTCTTCTTTGCATTTATTACGACTCTTTCTTCACGAGTATTATAATTGGAATAGTCTTATTACTCCAAATAAATTTATTTTTTCAAAAAGTAATCCACGATTATTCTTGCTCCTATATAATTCTCATGTATGTGAATACGAATCCATCTTCCTTTTTCTTCGTAATCAATCTTCTCATTTACGATTAACCTCTTATGGGATCTTTTTTGAGCAAATTCATTTCTATGAAAAGATAAATTATCCGGGAGAAAATGATTTTACGGTCGCCATCTTATGGTTCTTCAAGGATCCTTTTATGCATTATGTTAGATATCAAGGAAAATTAATTCTGGCTTCGAAAGATACCCCTATTGTGATGAATAAGTGGAAATATTATCTTGTCAATTTATGGCAATATCATTCTTATGTTTGGTCTCAACCAGGAAGGATTTATATAAACCAATTATCCAAGCATTCCCTTTATTTTTTGGGTTATTTTTCAAGTAT